GAAAGAAATCAATTAAGAACTAGATTAATTCATGGATTGGGTGTTATGCATATACCTTGATGAAAAATTCCTATTCAGAAACCAATACCAATAATAATAAAAAAAAAAAAAGAAAAACATGTTGATTATATCCAATTTTGAGGCACCAATAATTTTAGTCCACCATGGGTAGAGACACTATTGCCGAGATAATAACCTCGATAAGAAATGCTGATATGGATAAAAAAAGAGTTGTTCGCATAGAATCTACTAATATTGCTGAAAATATTGTTCAAATACTTTTCCAAGAGGGGTTTATCGAAAACGTCAGAAAACATAGAGAAAAAGAAAAAATTTTTTTGGTTTTAACACTGCACCATAGAAGGAATAGGAAAAGACTTTATCGAAATTTTTTAAATTTAAAACGGATCAGTCGAACCGGCCTACGAATCTACTCGAACTCTCAACGAATCCCTAGAATTTTGGGCGGTATGGGTATTGTAATTCTTTCTACTTCTCGAGGTATAATGACAGACCGGGAGGCTCGACGAGAAGGAATTGGGGGAGAAATATTGTGTTATATATGGTAACCCTCTTCTTTTTCTATGCAAATGGTCTCCGAAAGCTCTTCCGATTTATAAAAAAAGAAAGGGCGGGGGGTTGTCTAATCTTGTTTCGTCTCCATTAGCTGATACTTCAAGGGGGCTTTACCTGAAATGAAAGAACAAAAATGGATTCATGAAGGTTTAATTACTGAATCACTTCCGAATGGCATGTTTCGGGTTCGGTTAGATAATGAAAATGTGATTCTAGGTTATGTTTCAGGAAAGATCCGACGTAGTTTTATACGGATACTGCCAGGAGATAAAGTAAAAATTGAAGTAAGTCGTTATGATTCGACCAGAGGACGTATAGTTTATCGACTCTGAAACAAGGATTAAAAAGATTAGGTGGTTTTTATTCAAGATCATTCGAGATTAAAAATATCAAGAAACTTACTTTATAACACTTTATAACAACTTACTTTCTATCAAAAAGTAGATTCAAAGGGATGACAACTATGAAAATAAGAGCTTCCATTCGTAAAATTTGTGACAAATGTCGACTAATACGTAGGCGTAGTCGCATTATAGTAATTTGTTCCAACTCGAGACATAAACAAAGACAAGGATAATAAAACTAGCTAAAGAACTCCCTGTACAAAAAAATCTATTTTGACACGAAATGGATATATCCATCGATTTCTGACTCCTATTTATAAGATAATACAATATGGCAAAAGCTATACCGAGAACAGGTTCGCGTAGGAATGTACGTATTGGTTTACGTAAGAGTACACGTAGAATATCAAAAGGGGTTATTCATGTTCAAGCAAGTTTCAATAATACCATTGTCGCGGTTACAGATGTACGGGGGCGGGTGATTTCCTGGTCCTCGGCCGGTACTTGTGGATTCACAGGTACGAGAAGGGGGACACCCTTTGCCGCCCAAACTGCTGCAGCAGTAGCTATTCGTACAGGAATGGATCAGGGTATGCAACGAGCAGAAGTCATGATAAAAGGTCCCGGTCTGGGAAGGGACGCAGCATTACGAGCTATTCGTAGAAGTGGTATACTCTTAACTTTTGTACGAGATGTAACCCCTATGCCACATAATGGCTGTAGACCGCCGAAAAAAAGACGTGTCTAGAGATAAAGATTGAAGAAATTTTAAGAGAAACAAGAGAAATAAATAATTCAATAACCAAATAATATTATGGTTCGGGAGAAAGTAACAGTATCTACTCGGACACTACAGTGGAAGTGTCTTGAATCAAGACCAGACAGTAAACGTCTTTATTATGGCCGCTTTATTCTGTCTCCACTTATGAAAGGACAAGCCGACACAATAGGCATTGCGTTGCGAAGAGCTTTGCTTGGAGAAATAGAAGGAACATGTATTACACGTGTAAAATTTGAGAACGTTCCCCACGAGTATTCGACTATAACGGGTATTCAAGAATCTGTCCATGAAATTTTACTGAATTTGAAAGAAATTGTATTGAGAAGTGAACTATATGGAACTTGTGAGGCGTCTATTTGTGTCAGGGGTCCGGGGTATGTAACTGCTCAAGATATCATCTTACCAACGTATGTAGAAATCGTTGATAATAAACAACATATAGCTAGCTTGACAGAACCAATTAATTTTTGTATTGGATTAAAAATCGAAAGAAATCGTGGTTATCTTAAAAAAATGCCACGGGTCTTTCAAGACGGAAGTTATCCTATAGATGCTGTATTCACGCCGGTTCGAAATGTAAATCATAGTATTCATTCCTATGGGAATCAGAATGAAAAACAAGAGATACTCTTTATCGAAATATGGACAAACGGGAGTTTAACTCCGAAAGAAGCACTTCATGAAGCGTCGAGAAATTTGATTGATTTGTTTCTTCGATTTTTACATAAGGAAGACGAAATGGGTCCTTTCGAGAACAATCAGCACACAATTCCTTTATCCCCTTTGCCCTTGGACGATA